ATATCATCGAATTTAAATATCAGAATAGTTGATATAGTCATGATTCAAGGGGTCAGGTCCACTTACATTTTTTTAATATTAACACTATCCGTATTATCCGCTGAAAAAAAAAGAAGACTAAGACTTGATTTTCATGAAAAAGCCCTTTATCGGATTTGAACCGATGACTTACGCCTTACCATGGCGTTACTCTACCACTGAGTTAAAAGGGCCCTATTCAATTCATGAATTAACCATTTTATATTATGAGTCTACTACATATATACATATATGCAGTAGACTCATAATGGACAAAAAATTTGTATTTACCTAGAAAGTGGGTAAAATTTTTCTCGTTTTTGCATTTTATGGCTTAGTGCGAGATAGTGATAGGCATATTATATTGCATCTCAACGATAAACGAAGCAATGAGTGAAAATGGAAGAAAATAAATGAAATGAAACTAAATGGGGTTTTACCTCCCCTACCCCTTTTTTCTGTCCGGCTAACCATTGCCTGAACTGAAGGAATCCTATACTTCCTTTCGTTATATCGAATAGTATGGGATGCTTCATGAATGAAGCATCAACCCCCCAAAAAATGTTATGATTCTATAGAATCATAACATAGAAAGACTCTTCGGATCTAGCCATACCATTAGATTATATTGACAATTCCAAAAAACTGTTCATACTATCATCATAGTATGATGACGGTCGGGCGGATATGCCCCCATCGTCTAGTGGTTTAGGACATCTCTCTTTCAAGGAGGCAACGGGGATTCGACTTCCCCTGGGGGTAGGGTACTACAAAAGGAAGTTGATCATGGATTATCAATAAGCCTAGAATGAATTCTTCCTGGGTCGATGCCCGAGCGGTTAATGGGGACGGACTGTAAATTCGTTGGCGACATGTCTACGCTGGTTCAAATCCAGCTCGGCCCAAAAAATCACCGCTCCATGAGTATAATATAACAAATTTGTCCTACAGAAAAGAAATACTTGATCTGCAGAAATGAAGGAAAAGGGTCAATTTTTTGCTCTATTTATATTTTTTTCTCATCTCATTGAAAGGTTGATTATCCACTTTTAACAATAAAAAAAAAAGAATCACTAGTTACTAATAATCCGCGGCACTCTCGCTAAAGCCCGTGTTTATGTGGATATGATATCACTATATCATTCGTGTATCTGTTACGTTACAACATGACAATTCTTATGAAACCATAAGAATATGTATGCTATACACCTTGCTGGGATTGTAGTTCAATTGGTCAGAGCACCGCCCTGTCAAGGCGGAAGCTGCGGGTTCGAGCCCCGTCAGTCCCGAACTAGGATCCGATGAATTTCTCAATTCATTTCTCTATTTTTCGCGAAAGGGAAGAGGGGGAGCCGAATCGAATCCCCGGTGCGGGGAGGGGCATTTTTTTCTTTTGTTTCGCATTTATCATCAGATAAATATGGGAATTTCCATTTCTTTTCCGAGTTCTTTCCCTAGTACTGATTGATAAGGGAGAGACATATGTCGATTGGTACAATCGGTAGTATTGCTATATTCAGTATTTTTTGTTCAAATATTTGATTTTTTATACTAAATCCTTTATTTTTCCATCTCACTTATACTGTTTGTATCTGTGTATGACCCAGACAATACCAGTCATATGATACCTCATAATTTTATGTACTAATTTTATGTACATAATTCTATGTATATGTATGTATTAAGTAGGGAAGTTGTATAAAGAAGATAGCTAATAGGTTATGTTATAGAAAAGAAAAAGTGGAAAAAGGGTATGAAAATCTAATGATTGATGTGTATTTCTGATCAAATCAAAAATGATATTTTTGATTTAGTATGATAAAAGATCTTTCCTTTCTATGTTATACTACTACTATATTATTTACTATATTATTGAATTTTCGACGATGAATTGATTTGATAGATCAGAAATTGTTATTCATAATATTTATCTGATTCAGTATCATCGGGATGCAATTAATCCCGTTGAATTTGCAGGAGTCAAATTTATCATCTCTATGGGATTAGATCCCGAGTTATTGCGAAACAAAAGAAGATTAGATTATGGAAGTCAATATTCTCGCACTTATTGCTACTGCACTGTTCATTCTAGTTCCTACTGCTTTTTTACTTATCATCTATGTAAAAACAGTCAGCCAAAATAATTAATTTGAATGAAACTTGAATTATTATTAGTTCTTATCGATGATTCAAGAAATGAAAGAAAGGGATTCAAACTCTAAATCTTAAATGAAATGATTAGGCTGGAATCAGAAGTATCGTAGTAAGTATCTAAGCTGGTGTGGTAGAAAGAACTATATATATAGTTCTTTCTACCACACCAGCTATAGTATTTTTTTTATTATTATATATAGATCAAATTACAATATGTATGTACATATATTAGATGTACATATAGATAGCACTCTATTTCTTTTAGTTTGATTTCCCATCTCAAGAAGTCATTGATTGAACAATTAACGGATGATCCGCGGAGTTAAGTTATACAGTAACTTCTTCGGATTTGTAAAAGGAGTAGAGCAGACCCTGTCCATTTTTCATGCTTAAACATGAGATGAATCAAAAAAAGCATAAAAACTTTTCTAGTAGTCTAAAACAAATGTTAAATGTGTGATATGTGGATCGCTCAACAGAAGAAAGATCTAATTTTATTATGTGTCGGATCTCTTTGGCCAATCACTAATCGCTTCGTTTCCGATAGAAAGAAAATATGTATTGTCGTAATAGCAGAACGACTTTCTTTTAGAAAGGTAAAAGAAAAAGGGAAATAAATAAAGAAAAAAAATAGTAGTAGTTTTTCTTATTGTAATATCCATAATTATGATAAGAGCTGATTCACTAAAATAGAATATTTAGGAAAAATTAGGTTGAAAAAAATAGCCTATCATGCATGGTAATCATTCATTACTGTATTCCAGTACAATTTGGAAGACATTTTTCTTTTTTTAGGGCTTCGCAAAATGATCAATAAAGAATTGATACGATTCGATTGAGCAATTAGTAGTGCCCAGCCCTAGAGTCCACTCCTTCCCCATACTACAAGTGAAAGGGAAAATGTAAAGACTACCATTAAAGCAGCCCAAGCAAGACTTACTATATCCATGTGAATTATGTCCTCTATTTCTATGAAGGAATTATTCTATTATTGATTAATAATCATAGCGGAATCAATGGCGCAGAGTCAAAATAGGTAAGACTATTTATTGATGAACCAATTCAATGAATACACTCGTAACAAGTTTCTATATTTTAGGATTTCTGGTAAAATAAGGAAGCATTTAGTACAAATACGATGATACACACGCCTTTTCCTTGGAAATATCAAAGGAATGCTTCTATATGGAGCATGTAAGAATAGTAAGACCTATTGTTTGTTTTGATATTAATGCCTTTCCTTACTAAGCAAAAAGCATAAAAATATACCATCACGATAGATAACTATCTATCAGATACCTCTATTTCCTATTTGATCTAAGCTTACTGTATTTCTTTCTGTGAAAGAATCAGGAGAACCCACCACCACTATTAATTAATACATTCTTTTTTTTTTACTTTTACTCTTTTAATATAAGAGATCTTGTTATTATAGTCTTTCGTATAATCTCTTCTTCAATTCTAGTAGCAAAAACAGAGTGTCCCTTAGGAACCTTTGGATACCGAGATTTCCGACCTTAGTTCTGAATCCCGGAATTGACTCTCACCATTTATTTGATTCAATTGAAAAATCAAATAAATGGTGAGAGTCAATCATTAAATTAATAAATGAGAGTTGCTTCATCCCTATTGATACCGATTTGGGCTACACCTAAATTTTTAGAAAAAAAAAATGACAGTCTTTTAGAAAACCTACGCCATGTGTTATCAAAATCGAGTATTGACACGCCCACTTAGTCCTTTGCCTCTGCTTCTTGCGGAGCAAGAATTCGTCGAATTAGATCGGCACAAGATAGGAAAGAAATAAAAAATCTTTTGTTGATCAGGCGACACCCGGATTTGAACTGGGGATAAAGGATTTGCAGTCCCCCGCCTTACCACTTGGCCATGCCGCCAAATTAGGTCAAAAATGGATAAAAATATTATCTATATTCTAATTCTATTACTCACTCCTTTCTTTATCTTGAATACCATTGTACCTATCCTTTTCAAAAAAGAAATTCCTGTTTTTTATTGGATCTAGTTTAGATTCTTCTCTTCGATTGATTGTATCTTAAAATATACATCGCTTAAAAACATCCCTTCTCCTTTCTATTGAGAGTAGAAAAAATGGATTTCTGGTCACAGACTGCAAAATTCAGGACAAATTGGAACCATTAACAATTTACTTTACTTTGAATTAGCGAACGATTCCTCCATTTTTATCTCCAATGAAATTTTGTTTCATTGAATGGCAAAAGAAAATCAAATTGATTTATGACTAATTTATGACTAATCAGTATTCATTTTTTTTTTCAATAATCAATCCTTTTCAATTTCAATTATAATAACATATATGTGTATATGTAAACCCCAGAACAGAAATTGTTACCCAGATACCAAACCTGATCTCTCTCTTATGTACATATCCCTATAGAGAATCCTCCTGTTTCAATTTTTCATTGAATATATTGAATAGAAAATACAAATTTTTATGGAGTGTGACTAATGTTGTCCCAAGTGAAATTACAATAAAAGATGTGATATATGGATAAAATGGATAGCCGTATCAGCATGTACTTAATAAAATAAATACAATAAATACTATTCTTATTATATTTTATATTTATATTCCGCAATTCAATCATATTCTATAAATTCCACTGACTACCAAAAAGAATCCGCGAATTCTTTTTTGAACATGAAATTGAATGTGTTAAAAAAAAAAAAAGGAAACTCTATACTACTTTTTATTATTCTGTCTTTATCTCATTCATAGAGAGGAGATCTAATTTTGAACCCATTTCCTTTTTTTGGTACCCCATTGGATCGTAATATCATAATAATAG